GAAATTAGTAAAAAAGTCTCTAGATGGTCATACAAATTAACAGATGATTTGGAAGAAGAAGATGAAGAAGAATCGATGGAAGATTCTGAAATTCGGTCAAGAAAAGGGAAACGCATAATAATTTATACTGATAGCGATCAGAGTACTAATTCGAGTGCTACTAATAATACTACTAGTAATACTAGTGATGAAGAAGACGAAGTGGCTTTGATACGTTACTCACAACAATCGGATTTTCGCCGTGGTATAATCAAAGGATCCATGCGTGCTCAAAGACGTAAAACAATTATTTTGAAAATATTTCAAGCAAATGCGCATTCTCCACTTTTTTTGGATCGAATAGACAAAACATTCTTTTTTTCGTTTTTTAATATATTTAAAATTAAGAATTGGTTAGGGAGAACCTCAGAATCTCAAATTGATTATTTTGAACAAGAACATACAAAAGAAAATGAAAAAACAAACAAAGAGAAAAAAGAGGAACATGAACGAATAGCAATATCAGAGGCTTGGGATAGCTTTCTATTTACTCAAGCAATAAGAGGTTTCATATTAGTAACCCAATCTTTTCTTAGAAAATATGTTATATTTCCCGTATTAATAATAGCTAAAAATATTAGTCGTATGTTATTGTTTCAAGTCCCCGAATGGTACGAGGATTGGAAGGAATGGAATGGAGAAATTCATGTTAAATGTACTTATAATGGTGTTCAATTATCAGAAACGGAATTTCCCAAAGATTGGTTAAGAGATGGTATTCAAATAAAGATTCTATTTCCTTTTTGTCTGAAACCTTGGCAAAGATCTAAGGTACGATTTAATTATGGAGATCAGCAAAGGCAAAAAACCAAGAAAAAAGATAACTTTTGTTTTTTAACAGTTTGGGGAAGAGAAGCAGAGCTACCTTTTGGGTCTCCACGAAAACGACCTTCTTTCTTTGAACCCATTTTTAAAGAACTCGAAAAAAAAACGATAAAAGCTAAAAAGAAAATTTTTGAAATTATAAGAGTTTTCAAAGAAAGAGGAAATGGGGTTCTAAAAGTTTCAAAAAAAAAAACAAGATGGGCCATCAAAATAATTCTATTTATGGACCTAATAATCAAAAAACTTGAAAAAGTAAAACCCATATTAAAATCGAGTAGGGTTAAAATATATGAACCGACTAAAAATAAAAATGGAAGAGATTCTAATATAAATAATAAGATTCTTCGCGAATCGACGATTGCAATTCAATTCCTGAATTGCGGAAATGTAAATTATTCACTCATCGAAACAAAAATGAAAGATCTTGCTAATAAGACAATCACAATTAGGAGTCAAATAAAAGGAATCACAAAAGACAAGAAAAAAATAGTTCTAACTTATGATGATAAAAGAACGGAATTACAGAAGGATATTTGGCAAATATTTAAAAGAAAAAATATCCGATTAATACGTAAATCACATTATTTTATAAAATCTTGCATTGAAAAAATATACATGAATCTATTACTATGTATCATTAAGATTCCAAGTTTTAAATCAACAAACAAAATTTTAGCTAAATACATTTATAATGATAAAACAAATCAAGCAGGAATTGAAAAGACAAATCAAAAAATAATGAACTTTATTTCGACTATAAAAAAGTCGTTTTATAATATTTTTTATAATACTAATTTTAGTATTAGCAACAAAAATTCTAATATTTATTGGGACTTATCTTCTTTGTCTCAAGCATATATATTTTACAAATTCTCGCAAAATCAATTACTTAATAAATATGCTTTGAAATCTGTACTTCAATATCATAACACCTATCCTTTTCTTACAGATATAATAAAGAATTATTGTACAACACAAGGAATACTTGGTTCCAAACCAAAGCATAAGAAAATACATAAGTATAGAATGAATGAATGGAAAATGTGGTTAAGGAGTCATTATCAATATAATTTATCTCAGACTAAGTGGTCTTATTTAGTACCAAAAAAATGGCAAAATAGGGCCAACCAATGTCGTATAATTAAAAAAAAAGACTCAACGAAATCGGATTTATATAAAAAAGAAAAAGACCAATTAATTCATTACATGAAAGAAAATTACTATGCAGTAAATTCACTGATGAGTCAAAAAGACAAATTGAAAAAATATTTCGGATATGATATTTTATCATATAAATATATAAATTTTGAGGAAAATAAAAACTCATATATTTATGAATCAACGTTACAATTACAAGAAGTGGAAAACAAAAAAATTTCATCTAATTTCAATACACTAAAACCCGAACCATTTTATGGATTGATAAGGATAGTTATAAATAATTATCTAGAAAAAAGATTTCTCATTGATACGGACAAAAATATGGATAGACTATTTTTAAATTCTAAAATTCCCCATTTCTGTATTAGAAATAATATTGATATTGAGACCCGGGCCAATACGCCTATCAACACCAAGATTTATAAAAATACTAAAAATCTAAATTATCAAAAATTAAAAAAAAATTCCTTTTTTGATTGGATGGGAATGAATCAAGAAAAATTCTATCGTAGCATATCAAACCTAGAACCTTGTTTTTTCCCAGAATTTGTACTACTTTTTAATGCGTATAAAATAAAACCGTGGATCATACCTACAAAATTACTGATTTTGAATTTTCATTTCTATGAAAAAAGTAGTAAAAGTAAAAAGATCAATGTAAAAAATAAAAATGAACAACAAGGTCAAGGAAATCTCGTATTAGAGCTACGAAAACAAAATGAAAAAGATGTTGAGACAGATTATACAGGAACAGACATTAAAAAAGGTAGAAAAAAAAAACAATCTAAGAGCAAGAAAGAAGCGGAACTCAATTTCTTCTTGAAAAAATATTTTCTTTTTCAATTAAAATGGGATGATCGCTTGAATCAAAGAATGATCAATAATATAAAGGTATATTGTCTTCTACTTAGACTAATAGATCCAAAGGAAATAGCTATATCTTCAATTCAAAGAGGAGAGATGCATCTAGATGTAATGTTAATTCAGAAAGATCTAACTCTTACAGAATTGGTAAAAAGAGGCATATTTATTGTCGAACCAATTCGTCTATCTATGAAAAGGGATGGAAAAGATATTCTATATCAAACCATAGGTATTTCATTGGTTGATAAGACTAAACGCCAAACTGATGGAAAATACATAATACAAAAAGAATATGTTGATAAAAAAAAATTTCATGAATCTGTTGCACAACACAGCAATATACTTATGACTAAAAATAACAAAAATTTTTATGATTTCCTTATTCCTGAAAATATTCTATCCCCCAGACGTCGTAGAGAATTGAGAATTTTCATTTGTTTTAATTCTCAGAATTGGAATATTATGGGTAGAAATCCAATATTCTGTAATCAAAACAACATAAACAACTGTGGACAATTTTTGAACAAGAAAAAACATCTTAATACATATACAAAGAAATTCATTAAATTCAAATTTTTTCTTTGGCCCAATTTTCGATTAGAAGATTTAGCTTGTATGAATCGTTATTGGTTTGATACCAATAATGGCAGTAATTTCAGTATATCAAGAATACATATGTATCCACGATTCAGAATTCTTTAATTATATTAATAGTATATAATAAATATAAATATAACATAGTATATTTCCTCATAAATCTTATATCTATTTTCTTTATCGAAAAAACATTTTCTTTCCTAAATAGGAAAATCTTGAAAAAAAAATGGATCGTTCCTTTTTATCCAAATCAAATTGAAAATTTGATTTGGATAGAAAAAATGCTATATGAAGAAATGCAAAATTTTTTTGTACTTAATTCAAATAACTTAACTGCAAATAACACGTATAATAAATTTTTTTATTTTTCCTGATCGGTAAAATCCGCGTAAAAGAAAAAAAAAAAAGAAAATTTTGTTTTTATGGTCAAAAATTCATTCATCTCGGCTATTCGACAAGAAAAAGAAAAAAACTGTGGATCTGTTGAATTTCAAGTATTTAGTTTCACTGATAAGATACAAAGACTTACTTCACATTTAAAATTACATAAAAAAGATTTTTTATCACAAAGAGGTCTACGAAAAATTCTGGGAAAACGTCAACGGCTGTTGGATTATTTGTCAAAGAAAAATCGAGTACGTTATAAGAAATTGATTAACCAGTTGGGTATTCGGGAGTCAAAAACTCGTTAATTTTAAGTTTAAGATTGGTTTGAATTTTTTCTTTAGTTATTAAATTTTGCATTTTGATCAACTTCATTTTGCTAAATTCATGGAATACTGAATTGAATTAAGGAAGAAAAGTTATGACTGTACCAGCTACAAGAAAGGATCTCATGATAGTGAATATGGGTCCTCACCACCCATCAATGCATGGTGTTCTTCGACTAATTGTTACTCTCGATGGTGAAGATGTTATTGATTGTGAGCCTATATTGGGTTATTTACATAGAGGGATGGAAAAAATAGCGGAAAATCGAACAATTATACAATATTTGCCTTATGTAACACGGTGGGATTATTTAGCCACTATGTTCACAGAAGCAATAACAGTAAATGCACCAGAACGATTAGAAAGCGTTCAAGTACCTAAAAGAGCTAGTTACATTAGAATAATTATGCTAGAACTGAGTCGTATAGCTTCTCATTTATTATGGCTTGGACCTTTTATGGCAGATATCGGTGCACAGACTCCCTTTTTCTATATTTTCAGAGAAAGGGAATTGTTATATGATCTATTCGAAGCCGCTACAGGTATGCGAATGATGCATAATTATTTCCGTATTGGGGGGGTTGCTACCGATTTACCTTATGGCTGGATAGAGAAATGTTTGGATTTTTGCGATTATTCTTTAACAGGAATTGTTGAATATCAAAAACTTATTACGCGTAATCCTATTTTTTTGGAACGCGTTGAAGGAGTGGGCATTATTGGTGGAGAGGAGGCAATAAATTGGGGTTTATCAGGACCAATGTTACGGGCTTCTGGAATCCAATGGGATCTTCGTAAAGTTGATAGTTATGAGTGTTACAATAAATTTGATTGGGAAGTCCAATGGCAAAAAGAAGGAGATTCACTAGCTCGTTATTTAGTACGAATCGGTGAAATGAAGGAATCTATAAAAATTATTCAACAGGCTCTAGAAGGAATTCCTGGAGGACCTTATGAGAATTTAGAAATCCGACGTTTTGATAAAGCAAAAAATTCCGAATGGAATAATTTTGAATATAGATTTATTACTAAAAAACTTTCGCCCAATTTTGAATTGTCGAAGCAAGAACTTTATGTGAGAGTAGAAGCCCCAAAAGGAGAATTAGGAATTTATTTGATAGGAGATAGTAGTGTTTTCCCTTGGAGATGGAAAATTCGTCCACCCGGTTTTATCAATTTGCAAATTCTCCCTCAACTAGTTAAAAGAATGAAATTGGCAGATATCATGACGATATTAGGTAGTATAGATATCATTATGGGAGAAGTTGATCGTTGAAATGATAATTGATATGACAGAAGCGGAAATACAAGCTATAAATTCTTTTTCTAGATCGGAATCTTTAAAAGAAGTCTATGGACTCATATGGATCTTTGTTCTTATTTTCACCCTTATATTGGGAATAACAATAGGGGTACTAGTAATTGTGTGGTTAGAAAGAGAAATATCTGCAGCAATACAACAACGCATTGGGCCTGAATATGCCGGTCCATTGGGAATTCTTCAAGCTATAGCAGATGGAACCAAATTAGTTTTTAAAGAAGATCTCCTCCCATCTAGAGGAGATATTCGTTTGTTCAGCGCGGGACCATCTATAGCGGTTATATCTGTTCTACTAAGTTATTTAGTAATTCCTTTTGGATATCACCTTGTTTTGGCCGATCTTAGTATAGGCGTTTTTTTATGGATCTCCATTTCAAGTATTGCCCCTATTGGACTTCTTATGTCAGGATATGGGTCGAATAATAAATATTCTTTTTCAGGTGGTCTACGGGCTGCTGCTCAATCTATCAGTTATGAAATACCATTAACTCTATGTGTGTTATCAATATCTCTACGTGTGATTCGGCAGAACATTATTATTTTCCCTCTTTTCTAGAACTAGAAATAGACTAAAGAAATTGAATATATTCAATGGATATTTTCTTTTTTATTTCTCATTAGGGTTGATGAATTAAGCTAGATAGTTAGATGAGTAAAAGCAAACTGCTTATAAATTTGCAGTAAGAGGATTAAATCTCATTCCCTATGTACGAGAATAGAAACATAAGCAGTATAAACTGTTTACCCCAAGGTTAAGATTCTTTGACCAATTATCATATCTTGAAGCGGGTACAAAAGATCACCCGTATGGGGTTTCAACTACTGTCTTGTATTTATTACCATACTGGAGATCAATAAAAAATCAGTGGACAGTTAGGAACACCAAGGTACACAAAAGATTAGTAATGGAGATAATTTAAGATAAAAAAAAAAAAGAATTTTTTTACATAAAGCTTTGGATAAAACGAATCATAATGAGGACTTTAAGTTGGTAGAAATGACCAAGTAGTACTTCTCCACGATTCCGATCTCGAGTATGCTCCTATTCACTGATTAAAGAAATGACTATAAAAAACGAATTAATCCTTTATTTTTTTTTTCAGAGTACCTCCTCTCCTCTGAGAAAGAAGAATAGGACAGGAGCAAAAGAAATAGAATGAAAAATATTGAATAGGAAAAATGAAACAAAAAAATATGATACAGGATATTTATTTCTTATTTCTTTTCCCCATTCAATATTCATATCTACTATAATACATACATGGAATTCTTAATCATAAATTTGGAATTAATGATTAATTCCTTCTAACTAATTCTTTCTTTAGAGTTAGTGATAAAACCTAATTTATTGATATAACGAGTATTTTATTTAAGGATTAAGTTATTACCGAATAAAGAGAAATTGTAATTTTAATGGAAAAGATCAATTCGGAAGCGCTTTTTTATTCTAGCAGACAGAATTTCGTTGGTCTAATTTTGGACTTCCCGGTATTAGAATTAGAATCTAAAAATTACAATAATACCAAACAAGTACTTACATTTATTTGTGACCATAGAGGAGCCGTATGAAGCTGAGGTCTCATGTACGGTTTTGAAATAGCGATATGAACAGTAATGTTATTATCGACTATGATTATCTAACAGTTCAAGTACAGTTGATATAGTTGAGTCACAGTCAAAATATGGTTTTTGGGGGTGGAATCTGTGGCGTCAGCCTATAGGGTTTGTTGTCTTTCTAATTTCTTCTCTAGCGGAATGTGAGAGATTACCTTTTGATTTACCAGAAGCAGAGGAGGAATTAGTAGCAGGTTATCAAACAGAATATTCGGGTATTAAATATGCTCTATTTTACCTTGCTTCTTACCTAAATTTATTAGTTTCTTCATTATTTATAACAGTTCTTTACTTAGGCGGGTGGAATTTCTCTATTCCGTATATTCCTGAATTTTTCGGAATAAATAAAATGACAGGAGTTTTTGGAATAACAATTGGTATATTTATTACATTAGCTAAAGCTTATTTGTTTTTGTTCATTCCTATCACAGCAAGATGGACTTTACCTAGACTGAGAATAGACCAACTTTTAAATTTTGGATGGAAATTTCTTTTACCTATTTCTCTGGGTAATCTATTATTGACAACTTCTTCTCAACTTATTTACTTATAAAGAATAGAATAAGATAACGATATTCTCCATTCATAACTGATCTAAAACAAGAGAAAGAAACATCAAATTATTCACGGAGATCTACAATATGTTCCCTATGGTGACCGGGTTCATAAATTTTGGTCAACAAACAATACGGGCGGCAAGGTACATTGGTCAAAGTTTCATAATTACCCTATCCCATACAAATCGTTTACCTGTAACTATTCAATATCCTTATGAAAAATCGATTACATCAGAACGTTTCCGCGGTCGAATTCATTTTGAATTTGATAAATGTATTGCTTGTGAGGTATGTGTTCGTGTATGTCCCATAGATCTACCTGTTGTTGATTGGAGGTTTAAAAGAGAGATTAAAAAGAAACAATTGTTTAATTATAGTATTGATTTTGGAGTCTGTATATTTTGTGGTAATTGTGTCGAGTATTGTCCAACAAACTGTTTATCGATGACTGAAGAATATGAACTTTCAACTTATGATCGTCACGAATTAAATTATAATCAAATTGCATTAGGTCGGTTACCAATATCAGTAATTGGAGATTACACAATTCAAACAATTATGAATTCCAGTCAAATTAAAATGGATAAAGATAAACCCCTTGATTCAAGAACGATTACTGATTACTAATATTTTTTATATAAAGATAAACAGAAACAAGTCTTCTTTTTTTTTTTATGAGAACCTAATAAACTTATCTTATTAACTATTGATTAGTGAGAATTATTCTTTAATTTAAACTATGAATATGTGTTTTCTTAATTATTTAAAAATAGTAAAAAATTAGAATCTCTAAAAGAAAAAAGAAAAGGATTGGCCGATAATTTTAATAACTTTATCTATATTCTCACAGTAATCCATCCATATTAAGATTTAATTGCATTAAAAACTCATCATATATAATAAAAAAAAATAAGGGGAACACCCTTCTCTTTCCTGGACTATTTAGTAAGGTCATGAAACATTTTGACTGATTTTTCTCTTATACATAATGGATTTACCTGGACCAATACATGATATACTTGTAGTCTTTCTGGGATCATTTCTTATATTAGGAGGTCTAGGAGTAGTATTGTTTACTAATCCAATTTATTCCGCCTTTTCGTTGGGATCGGTTCTTGTTTGTATATCCTTATTCTATATTTCATCAAACTCCTTTTTTGTAGCTGCCGCCCAGCTTCTTATTTATGTGGGAGCCATAAATGTCTTAATCATATTTGCTGTTATGTTCGTGAATGGTTCAGAATATTCTAACGATTCCTATCTTTGGACTATTGGAGATGGAGTCACTTCACTGGTTTGTATAAGTATTCTTTTTTCACTAATTACTACTATCGCGGATACGTCATGGTACGGAATTATTTGGACTACAAGATCAAATCAGATTATAGAGCAAGACTTTATAAACAACGTTCAACAAATTGGAATTCATTTATCAACAGATTTTTATCTTCCGTTTGAACTAATTTCTATAATTCTTTTAGTTTCTTTGATAGGCGCAATTACTATGGCTCGTCAATAATAAATAGTTTAGTTAGAATAAAAAAAAAAAATAGTTTAATCTACTGTCAATATGCCCTTTTTTATGTAATCGCTCGATTCTAGTCAATCAACTTGGTTGAATTTTTGTTCATATTGAAACGAATCGAGGTTGATCAGGAGTTAGTCAATGATGTTCGAACATGTACTTTTTTTGAGTGTCTATTTATTTGCAATCGGTATCTATGGATTAATCACAAGTCGAAACATGGTTAGAGCACTTATGTGTCTTGAACTTATACTAAATTCGGTTAATATTAATCTCGTACTATTTTCTGATATATTTGATAGTCGCCAATTAAAAGGCGAGATTTTCTCAATTTTTATTATAGCGATTGCAGCGGCGGAAGCTGCTATTGGTCTAGCTATTGTTTCGTCGATCTATCGTAACAGAAAATCAACTCGTATTAATCAATCAAGTTTGTTGAAAAATTAGCCATAACTATAATATAAATACATATAAATAGAATATATATATATATATATATTATATATATATATAGGAATTGTAGAAAAAACTTTCTATAAATATAAAATAGCATTTCGGTGTCTTTTACATATTTATTTACAAATAATACTAATATGTATAGTAATATTTCAATATATATTTATATTGAAATATTGACGATCCATTAATCAACGTGAAGTTGCACGTGTGATTCATGCGATTCATATGATCATGGTTGTTGAAAGATAAATCAAAGTATCTTGGTCCCTTCTGATGAACAGATTTATAAAAATTTTGATTCTTAAGATTTTTTTTTGATAAATCATTGATTCATCTGGTTTCTATATATAAAGAAAATATAAATTATATAATTCTAAATTGATTATTATTTTTTTTTTTACTTTACCAGATCGAAAATTTTTTATGTTCAAAACTGGAATTTATAGACCCAATGTCACATTCAGTAAAAATTTATGATACATGTATAGGGTGCACTCAATGTGTACGAGCCTGTCCCACGGATGTATTGGAAATGATACCTTGGGACGGATGTAAAGCTAAGCAAATTGCTTCCGCGCCAAGAACGGAAGACTGTGTAGGTTGTAAAAGATGTGAATCTGCCTGTCCAACAGATTTTTTGAGTGTCCGTGTTTATTTATGGCATGAAACAACTCGCAGCATGGGTCTATCTTATTGATACGTTATAATAAATTCCACTTGAATCATTTGATTCCTTTTTACCGACAAAAGCCCGTGCTCAAAAGAATATATTTTCTTGAGCACGGGCTTTTTGGTCAAAACGCATCTTGTCTTTATCACGAGTTATTTCCCTTGGTTAACAATACTTGTAGTTTTGCCAATATTCGCGGGTTCCTCAATTTTCTTTCTCCCTCATAAAGGGAATAAGGTAGTTAGATGGTATACTATATGTATTTGTTTATTAGAACTCCTTATAGCAACCTATGTCTTCTGTTATCATTTCCAATTGGACGATCCATTAATTCAATTAGAAGAGGATGCTAAATGGATAAATGTTTTCAATTTTCACTGGAGACTGGGAATCGACGGACTTTCCATAGGACCCATTTTACTAACAGGATTTATCACTACTTTAGCTACTTTAGCAGCTTGGCCTGTTACTCGAAATTCACGATTGTTCTATTTCCTGATGTTAGCAATGTACAGTGGTCAAATAGGATTATTTTCTTCTAGAGATCTTTTACTTTTTTTTATCATGTGGGAGTTAGAATTAATTCCTGTTTACTTACTTTTATCTATGTGGGGAGGAAAGAAACGTTTGTACTCGGCTACAAAGTTTATTTTGTACACTGCGGGGGGTTCCATTTTTCTCTTAATAGGAGTTCTAAGTATGGGTTTATATGGTTCCAATGAACCGACATTGGATTTTGACAGATTAGTTAATCAGTCATATCCTGTGACATTAGAAATAATATTTTATTTGGGCTTCCTTATTGCTTATGCTGTCAAATCACCGATTATACCCCTACATACATGGTTACCAGATACCCATGGAGAAGCACATTACAGTACATGTATGCTTCTAGCGGGAATCTTATTAAAAATGGGAGCATATGGATTGATTCGTATCAATATGGAATTATTACCACATGCTCACTCTATATTTTCTCCCTGGTTAGTGATAGTGGGGGCAATCCAAATAATTTATGCAGCTTCAACCTCGCTTGGTCAACGCAATCAAAAAAAAAGAATAGCCTATTCTTCTGTATCGCATATGGGTTTCATAATTATAGGAATTAGTTCTATAACCGACATGGGACTCAACGGAGCCATTTTACAAATACTCTCTCATGGATTTATTGGTGCTGCACTTTTTTTCTTGGTAGGAATGAGTTGTGATAGAATACGTCTTGTTTATCTCGACGAAATGGGGGGAATATCCATTCCAATGCCAAAAATATTTACCATGTTTAGTAGTTTCTCGATGGCTTCTCTTGCATTGCCGGGAATGAGTGGTTTTGTTGCCGAATTAGTAGTATTTTTTGGACTAATTACCAGTCCAAAATATCTTTTAATGCCAAAAATATTAATTACTCTTGTAATGGCAATTGGAATGATATTAACTCCTATTTATTTGTTATCTATGTTACGGCAAATGTTCTATGGATACAATTTTTTCAATGTTCTAAACTCAAATTTCGTGGATTCTGGACCACGAGAACTATTTGTTTCAATCTGTATCCTTTTACCCGTAATAGGAATTGGTATTTATCCCGATTTCGTTCTTTCTTTATCAGTTGACAAGATACAAGCTATCCTATCTAATTATTTTCATAGATAGTTTTTTTTCTTAATGAGATGGAAAGTGTTATAATTTTCAATTATAATATTTTTGAAACTCGCTGTACAACAAAAAAAATAATAAAGTGAATTAGAAAGATGTATCTCAAGTTTTTAAGAACTGTTTGAATTAAGATTCAAACAGTTCTTAAAAACTCACACAAATTTTCATTGTATATGTCTTACTTATTCCGCATGGAATTTCTACAATTTAATTAGATTTTATGTGAATGAACCATAACTATGTAGACCTATTCCTAATAGATTGATCCCAAAATAGCATATCCAAATTATAAGAAATCCTATAGAAGCTACAAGTGCCGAATTCGTACCGTGAAAACTTTGATTTGTTCTAGTATGTGAATAAATCGCGAATATGGTCCAAGTAATAAATGCCCAAGTTTCCTTGGGGTCCCAATTCCAATAAGACCCCCATGCTTCGTTAGCCCATACTGCTCCGGAAAGAATACCTATGGTTAAAAAGGTAAACCCTAAACTAATAACACGATAACTCCAATAATCCAAACGCTGAATTAATTGATATTTATAATAATTTGGAAATGAAAGAAAAGAAGTGCTTTTAACAACACTTCTTTTTTCGTTCAAGTATTCAATCTTCCCAAAGAAAAATGACTTAATTAATATTAATAAATTTTTATTTCTAAAAAAAATATCGATGTTTTTTCGAAATGTAATGACTAAAAAAGCGACTGATAATAACGAACCACATAAAAGAGCCGCATAACTCAATAACATCATACTTACATGCATCATTAACCACTGAGATTGTAAAGCAGGTACTAATATTGCTGATTGATGCATTTTACTTGAAAGACCAGATGTAGCGAAACCTTGAGTAAAAATGGCACTTGGCGCGGTTATTGTACTTAAATCATTTTTATGATTCCATAGCTTGGAAACCATATGAATAATGGAAAAACTCCACGAAAGGAAGATCAATGACTCGTATAAATTACTTAATGGAAAATGTCTCGAAGAAATCCAACGAATAACTAATAATCCTGTTAGAGAAAAAAAAATAGCTAACATTCCTTTTTCCGACGAATGGCGCAATCCGATGATTTCGTGAACTGATAGAATCATCAAATGAATCGCAATCACAATTGAAACGATCGAAAAAGAGAGATGAGTTAATATATGTTCTAAAGTCGCAAATATCATACATAAAAGGGGTCTCATTACAGAATTGAAATCGGGAATTAAATACATTATAAGATCCATTCTATCTCTTTTAGAGTATGCCGCCACTCGGACTCGAACCGAGATGCTCTAGCACTGCTTCCTAAGAGCAGCGTGTCTACCAATTTCACCATAGCGGCTTACTTGAAATAATAATAGTCAATTCATGTTGAATCGTCTAGATGTAGATTCTAGAATCCGATATAGTTATCCTTTAGGAAATGGATGAATAAGAACTCTTTTGTTTAAACTAAAGTATTCTTTTCATTTTTTATAATACTTATCAAAATATAATTACTAAATTTAATAAATTAAATTAGAAATTAAAAGACTTGTTTTCTAAAAATCTTGTTTTTAGTCTACTTTTAAATGTATTTAGTGAAATTTAATTAATTATTCTATAGTAATTATATAGAAAACATATATATATATATAATAATTATATTAATATTTGTTGTTTGTTATGTACATAATTTAAATAGGGAATAATACTTAATAAACAAAACAAATGATCTTGAGATAGACATATAATAAAACAGTTTTAATATTCATTATAATTACATTTTATTTCTTTTCCTAATGAAAAAAAAAAATTTTCTACTGGGAAAAGAAATAAAATAATACTTAGAACCAAACTAGCAGACAGATAAGTTAATATTCGACATAAAATAGCTGCTAGTTTGGTTCTAATCTTGAGGAGGTAAATAAATACATGAGTTAATGAAAAATTTTCATATTCTATATATAGAAAAGTTCTTTAAATCACGGAATTCAAATTATTCCAAGATTTTCTTATTTGTTTGCCGAACAAAAAAACTTTTTGAATTTCCCGTAGAAACTGACTTTGCTAAAGAAAAGGCTTTTATTGCAACTAAATTTCCCTTTTTCTTCCAAATATTTCTACGAATACGTTTTTTTGATATAGAAGTACGTTTTTTTGGAACTGCCATAAAAAAAAGAGTTCTTCCTTTTTATTGTTGTATGTGAAAGACATGTATTGATCAATATAGATCGTTTTTTTTTTTCGTTTTAGTCATTTTTTATATTATATTTAATTTAGTCGATAATCTTTTTTTTTATATACAAATATATTGTTTATATATACATGTGTGTTACATATATAATATACTAGGAAAAATATAATAAACTAGGAAAAAATAGAAGAAAAGAAAGAAAAACTTTAAAAGGAATTTTCTAGTAGTTAATATGTTAAACAAGACATTCCATTAGCTAAGAAAAGGAACTTTCATTTTACGTTTTTTTTATTCAGTTTTAGAATATAAGAAGTAAGGATTTTTATAAGATTTCTCATTTTTATAAGATTGCTGATATTTTCTTATCTTATTGGATTGAAATCCAATCAATTTCATAAAAAATAGAAATTAGGTAAAAAAAAAATTAATAGAAGAATTAGTTGATTTATTGATGCAAACTATATATCCATATTCTACTGATATTGGTATAGTTATTTTTGTTTACTTTTCTTACTTTTTCTTTGCTTACTATAGTATATGATATGGTTATATATTACTAGAATACAATTCTAGTCTATTGGCAAATTTTTTTATTTATATTCTCCTTCTCTTTTTTTTTATAAAAAAATCCTTTTCTACTTCAAAAATGCATATTTTAGTTAAAAAATTAATAACTAAAAAATGACTCTATATCGAGCTATTTGGACAAAGCATTTAAGCAACAATTTATAACTTTTTCAAATAATTTTTGAAATATCTTAAAAAAGTAAGAAAAATGTAAAATAAGAATATTTAAGGTTTCATATCTTTTTTTTTTTCATTTTTTATTGCTTTTGAAGAAAACAATAAAAATTGGTGAATCGGAAACAATTATAAGAAAAAAACGCAAATTTGTATTTTTTATGGAACATACATATAAATATGCATGGATAATACCTTTTTTTCCATTTCCTATTACTATGTTAATAGGATTTGGACTTCTACTTATTCCTGCAGCAACAAAAAATATTCGACGTATGTGGGCTTTCCCGAGTGTTTTGATGCTAACTATAGCTATGGTATTTTCTGTTAATCTTTCTATTCAGCAAATAAACAGAAATTTTATCTATCAATATCTATGGTCTTGGACTGTCAATAATGATTTTTCTTTAGAGTTCGGACACTTGATTGATCCGCTTACTTCTATTATGCCAATATTAATTACTACTGTTGGAATCATGGTTCTTATTTATAGTGATAATTATATGTCTCATGATCGAGGATATTTGAGATTTTTTGCTTATATGAGTTTTTTCAATACTTCTATGTTGGGATTAGTTACTAGTTCTAATTTAATACAAATTTATATTTTTTGGGAACTTGTAGGAATGTGTTCCTATTTATTAATAGGTTTTTGGTTCACACGACCAATTGCAGCAAGTGCTTGTCAAAAAGCTTTTGTAACCAATCGTATAGGGGATTTTGGTTTATTATTAGGAATTTTAGGATTTTATTGGATAACGGGTAGTTTAGAATTTCGAGATTTGTTCGAAATAGTTACTAAATTAATTCATAATAATGGAGTAAATTCTTTATTTATTACTCTTTGTGCTTCTTTTTTATTCCTCGGTGCAGTTGCTAAATCTGCACAATTTCCCCTTCACATATGGTTACCTGATGCTATGGAAGGACCCACTCCCATTTCGGCTCTGATACATGCTGCTACTATGGTAGCAGCAGGAATTTTTCTTGTAGCTCGTCTTCTTCCTCTTTTCATAGTCATACCTTACATAATGAATCTTATTTCCTTAATAGGTGTAATAACAGTATTATTAGGAGCTACTTTGGCTCTTGCTCAAAGAGATATTAAAAGAAGTTTAGCTTATTCTACCATGTCTCAATTGGGTTATATTATATTAGCTCTGGGTATAGGTTCTTATAGGACTGCTTTATTCCATTTGATCACTCATGCCTATTCGAAAGCTTTATTGTTTTTAGGATCTGGATCCATTATTCATTCAATGGAATCCATTGTTGGATTTTCACCAGATAAAAGTCAAAATATGGTTTTTATGGGAGGGTTAACAAAATATATTCCAATTACAAGAATTACTTTTTTATTAGGTACACTTTCTCTTTGTGGTATTCCACCTCTTGCTTGTTTTTGGTCGAAAGACGAAATTCTTAATGATAGTTGGTTGTATTCACCAATTTTCGCAATAATCGCTTTATTTACAGCAGGAGTCACTGCATTTTATATGTTTCGAATGTATTTACTTACCTTTGATGGACATTTACGTATTCATTTTCAAAATTACAGTAGCGCTAAAAATAGTTCTTTCTATTCAATATCTTTATGGGGAAAAGAAGTACCCCAAGCAATAAAAAAAAAATTACTGTTTTCAACAATAACAACTAAGGTTTCTTTTTTTTCAAAAAATACATATCAAATTGAAAATTTTTTTCAAAATAGAGTACGATACTTTAGTACTTACTTTAGAAATAAATATACTTACACCTATCCTCATGAGTCGGACAATACTATGTTATTTCCCATGCTTATATTGGTATTATTTACTTTATTGATTGGATCAATCGGAATTGATTTTGGTGGACCCGATACTGATCTATTGTCAAAGTGGTTAACTCCATCTACAAAATTTTTCCATCAAAATGAGCCTTCGGATTTTTATGATTTTTTAAAAAATGCAGTTTTTTCAGTAAGTATAGCCTTTTTTGGATTATTTATAGCATCCATTTTATATGGATCTGTTTATTCATCTTTACAGAATTTGAGTTTAGTCAATTTATTTGTGAAGAAGAGTCGCACGATAATTTTATTGGACCTAATAAAAAATGTGATATATAACTGGTCATATAATCGTGGTTATATAGATATTTTTTATACTAAGATTTTTACTGGAAATGTAAGAGAATTAGCTAAACTAGTTCAGTTTTTTGATAGACATATAATTGATGGAATGATAAATGGGATTGGTGTTATTAGTTTCTTTATAGGTGAAGGGATTAAATATATGGGAAGTGGTCGAATTTCTTCTTATCTATTCTTGTATTTTTCTTTTGTATTCATTTTTTTATTACTTTTTATATTTATATAAATAAATATTGATAAACTTGGTGGATATGTAAAAGAGATTCGATTTTTTCCTTTATTTGGGCATATATAAAAAAAATATTGTGCCATTTCATTTCGTATAGCATTTTCAAACCTATCATTTTTTAAATATCTCAATGGGCGGTTCCATCGTTTATAATCGAAAAGAAAAGTTACAATAGGTTTTTCAAACCAAAAATAAGTTTTCTCTTCTTTAAGTTTTCCTAATTCCCAATTATC